TAATGCTATGAATGACCCAGTATCGAATACTGGTAATAATATCAGCAAAAGAACGTTCTCCTGTGCTTCCAGACATGCCGAGCTCCACGTATTCTTGTACAGTCAAAAAGGGGATCGATTCCGTAAAAGATGAGATCAGTAAATGGGAATTCACTGAAATTGAATCTTTGTGAGATCGTCAATAGGGTACCAAGGGTGTCTTTAGAGTATACCGAATCAGTATAGCTATCCTTCTTCTGACACAGCAACGCAATTTCACAATTAGTATCTAAATGGAGTGCTAGAGACTTTCTTTTTTCTTTTATTGTTGCCTGTCGATGTAGTATTCTATACTATTCAATAAAAAAATTTTCAAATTCCTGTAGTAGTATAAGGGTTCTCTCCATTATCGGCTTCGGATTAGAAACTGAAGATCAGATAAAATGTGAATACAACGGGTTGCTTTCAAATAATTCGCGAGTGGGATTATCATATTCCATTCCCCTACACCTACAATTCAATTAGATCCAAAATATAAAAATATTCTTTCTTTTTGTGTTTGTAGAAGATGTTTTTTGTTGGAACCCCCCCCCCCCCTTTTTTTTTTCATTTTTAAGGAATTGGTTAGTTGTCCAGTAAGAAGTAAGACTAGCCGATAGTCTTCGACGAAAGAAAGAGAACAAAGAAGAAAATAATCAATATTCGCGATGCACGCATTGTTGTATTAGAACCAAAAGGCCGTTCTTGATCGAATTATAATTATAAAAGGGCGGGGGGCTCTCTAATTTAAGATATGTAAAGAAAAAATGTATAAGTTTCGCACGATTAGATCATGCGAAACTCTTTTTCTTCTCATTAGAGATATTATGAGAATGAACCTACTACTGAATCTAATGAGGTCAAATCAAATTAAAGTAAAAAAGAAAAGGGAAAGTAATAAAGTAAAAGTAAAAAAAAGGGAGATTCTAGTATAATATAAGGTCATTCTTTGTTCGAAAATACACAATGTATTCGATACAATAATAAAAAAAAAGATCAAAATAAAAATAGAAATGATTTTCCAATTTTAAAGCGATTCAATTTCATTTTTTGAATGAAGTTACACAACAGAGTTTTTTATTATTTCTAATTTTGATTATTAATTATATAATATTAGTATAAGAATATTAGTTTTTAAGATGAATCTGTTGATTGGGAATTAGGGGATGCTCAGATATCACAGATGATGAATTGATTTCTTACCTATGTCACTCCCATTTTTTTTTATTACTGTTTAGAAGGATTGATGAATCAAAAACTTTCAATTGAAAGAATAAGTGAAATTGGTCTTTTTGCTTATTCTTGTTTGTATCTTTCAAAAATTTGAATTTAGGGAAGTGCTTTCTAAACATATGTATAAAAAGACCATATTTCATTTAGCCTCTTTATGCTTACTATAACTAGTTATTTCGGTTTTCTACTAGCGGTTTTAACTATAACCTCAGCTCTATTTATCGGGTTGAACAAGATACGACTTATTTGAAATTAATTGAACAAACGATTCATAAAAAAACGAAATCTTTCTGTGTTATTCCATATATTCTATAGTTTCTTAAGTTTCTTACCGTGTCAATTTCCAATTTTTGGTCATTGAGATTCATGGGCAATATGAATTAATAGTTAAGAATAGATATTACCTCTCCTTTTCCTCTTTCAAACAAATTGAAATGATTGAAGTTTTTCTATTTGGAATTGTCTTAGGTCTAATTCCTATTACTTTGGCTGGATTATTTGTAACCGCATATTTACAATACAGACGCGGCGATCAGTTGGACCTTTAATTAATTAATAGCTCTTTTTTTGATTGACCCCTACTTGCTTTATTAATTTTAATACATAGGGCAGGGGTCAAATTGAAATTGCTGTTCAATTATTTCATTTCAGTGTAATTTTCGACCTAAGAATAACAAGAATGGGATCACGCTCTGTAGGATTTGAACCTACGACATCGGGTTTTGGAGACCCGCGTTCTACCGAACTGAACTAAGAGCGCTTTATTATCACACTAAATATTTTGTAAGTAACCCTAATATATTATATTTTTGCATGCGTATCCTATTCTATAGTAGAATAGAGTCAAATGAAAGATTGATCATGTTATGGATGCCCAATTTAATCGATTTCAATTGGTCCCTCGTTACGATTCCTGCTCATAAGATAAGTAATAGAATAGGTAGGGATGACAGGATTTGAACCCGTGACATTTTGTACCCAAAACAAACGCGCTACCAAGCTGCGCTACATCCCTTTCAATTGGGTTACAGTGTCATTGTAGAGAATACCCGTATTGTTTTCCACATCTTTATTTACTCCATTTCTATACAAAAATTATCTTGTCATTTCTTCTTTTTGATCTCATATCATAGAACATATAATTAATTATTAATTAATTATAATAAACTACTTATATGCGTTACGTATAATGAAACCCGCTGTAAAAAAAATGAATATTTTGGGGAAACGCTGGTACAGAAAAGGGCACGTTTTTTTTAAGAAAAGGAATATTCTACTGAATCGTTGTACATTTCAATTTGAATTAGGGATTCCGCGGACAAATACAAGCGATCATTAACTCCATATATGTCTGATCATATATGTATTACAAATTCCAATAAAGAAGGAGGATTTCAAATAAAATGCGAGATCTAAAAACATATCTCTCCGTGGCGCCGGTAGTAAGTACTATATGGTTCGGGTTTTTAGCAGGTCTATTGATAGAGATCAATCGTTTATTTCCGGATGCGCTGATATTCCCCTTTTTTTCATTCTAGTTAGTAACATGGGAAGTGGTGAAGAAGATTAGGGATTTAATAAAATCTCTGTGACTAATCCCTCCCCTTCCCATCTTTTAATTTTAGAATTTTTAAAATTTGAATAAGTTCGAAAAGAGAAAGAATAAAAGTGGATTCAAATTCAGTGAAACTCGGAACTCGGGCCTCAGGCCCGAGGCTCGAATTAAAATAAAATTTTTCATTTAAATTATTTAAATGAAAATAATTAAAAAGAGAATGAGAACGGAAATGGAAATTGATGGATAGGTCAACAATATCATACAAAATACTTAAATGAAAGACGAAACGCTATATTGGGATTAGAAATGTAGTTAGAAATCATTGTATTACTTATTATTACTATCTTGATTGCAACGAAATTTTTCATAATTTTATTTCGAGTTAGCAACTTCTATTTTTTTTTTCGTTCCTTTTTTCTCTTTGGATCGCAAAATAGAATAGTTGAGTGAATCAAAAATACAAAGGGGGTTCATGGCCAAGGGGAAAGATGTTCGAGTAACAGTTATTTTGGAATGTACCAATTGTGCTGTTCGAAATGATGCTAATAAGGAATCAAAGAGGGTTGGTATTTCCAGATATATTACTCAAAAGAATCGACACAATACGCCTAGTCGATTGGAATTGAGAAAATTCTGTCCCTTTTGTTACAAATATACAATTCATGGGGAGATAAAGAAATAGATGGAACCGATTACACATATGTATTGTATGTCATCCTTCCAAGGAAGATGAAAAATGTCATATACCATATATTATATATAACATATATTTAAAGATAAACAAACCAAAAAGAAATCCCCGACAAAATTAGGATTTTCGGGATAAGGAATAAACAAATCATGGATAAATCCAAGCGACTCTATTTTAAATCCAAGCGATCTTTTCGTAGGCGTTTGCCCCCGGTTGGGTCGGGGGATCGAATTGATTATAGAAACATGAGTTTAATTAGTCGATTTATTAGTGAACAAGGAAAGATATTATCTAGACGGGTGAATAGATTAAACTTAAAACAACAACGATTAATTACTATTGCTATCAAGCAAGCTCGTATTTTATCTTTGTTACCCTTTCTTAATAATGAGAAACAATTTGAAAGAGGTGAGTCGGCTGCTAGAACTGCGGGTCTTAGAATCAAAAAGGGGGATAGGCTTACTCTTCACTTGAATCAAAATTCCAATACGAACTCAAAGGCGGATTGATGTTTTGTTCGAAAAATTCGCGAATTAAGATGTGAGTGTCGTGTCATAAGAAAAAAAGTATCGGGGAAAAAGAATAAATCTTTTTTTATTGAACGTCTTGTTTGTTCATTTTGACGACTTTATCATATTATTTGATTATATTTTATCATACTAATTTCTATTCTACCTTCCCGGAGTTAATTTTACAGCGCACTCCATTAAAATTTAAAACATTCCTATGGAGTCCTTCCAATCTACTTATTTTATAATCTCAGTGGAAATCATAGAAAGACAATTTCTATTTAATATAGCTATTTGCGCAAGTATTTTACGATTAAGAAGCAACTGCTTCTTGTACAGATTGTGTATGATAATATTATAACTATAGTATACTAAATTCCCTCGAATTGCTGCATTTATCCGAGTGATCCACAAACGGCGAAAATATCTCTTTTGCCTACCTCTATCCCGATAAGCCGAAAACAAAGCTCTTATTTTCTGTTGAGTAATAGTTCGAGTAAGTCTTGAATGAGCCCCTCGAAAGCTTGATGCAAATAAACGAATTTTTGTTCTACGTCTCCGAGCTATACATCCTCGTTTAATTCTGGTCATTGAATAAATGAAACTTTGATAAATAACTAATTGATTTCTTTTCTTTCAGTTATTCCCTTCCCCTTTACTAGTTTGTTAATAACAAAACGGATCCTTCCAATGTATAAAATAAAAACTCCAACGGCTTTTGCTACTATAACCTTCCCGCCCACGATTTTTTCTTTTTTTTTTATAGGCATTTTACCTCGAAATAAGAAATAATATTGATACTAGATATTAAAAAAAGCATATTAATATTAAATAAAAACAAAAAGTAGTAAATATAAAATAGAAATGAATAAAAAAAAAAAATAGTGGGTTCCATCGTTTCTATGGTTACTTCTTAAACGGCGAGATCCCTTCTATACACCGGAGCCCCTTCTTTTCTTTCATTTAATCAATGCTATTGTTAACTTGTACAGTTCACACTTTTTGGCTCTACCCATGAATTATTCAGTAATCCGTCTTTCACAACGAGATCCACTTATACAGTAACGGTATTTAATTATGAAGATTAACTGTGTAGCTGACCCTCTTAGTCCGTTGTTGAAAGAGTAAGGGCGTAATCTTTCTTGCCTTTAAATGGGATTCCCCCCGCTTAATGGATAAACATTTGCTACCAATGGGAAATTCTTTCTCATCTTAAATTGAAAATGGAGACAATTGGATTTACACCACTAGAAACCATAAATTTTGATACACAATAGAAGGGTATGATAGATACTTTTTAGATAGTGAATGGGGTTCTTCCGTTTTATTTTATCTTATTTACTGTTACTGATCACTGATACTGGAAAAATGGGTTCTTTTCTTTTGCCCCAGTCCATGCTCTGAACGAGTCACACATACACCCTAGTACATGTTCCTCGTCGCTGAGGGCATCCCCCAAGGGCGGGGGATTTCGTAACATTTCTGATTGGCTTTCTCGTCTTTCTAATAAGTTGTTTAATAGTTGGCATGTTGACTCGTATACATAATGAGCTGGTTTAGATCGATCCTAACCGGCCGATTAGGAATTACTTCTATAGTAATAAATTAATTAATAGAATACTCTATCAAACCCAGTAAGAAGATAAAATTTCAAATGGCGTATTTGTATTTGCGCGAAATCCCTGTTATTTTTTATTCTACCCCTACATGATCAACAATTCCATGAGCTTGGGCTTCTGTTGCTGACATAAAAACATCTCTTTCCATGTCTTCGGATACAACCCATAGAGGTGTGCCTGTTCTTTGTACATAAACCCTTGTAATGGTTTCGCGCAGCTTCATCATTTCTTCCGCTTCCAGGATAAATTCTCCTGCGGGTGCCTCATAAAAAGAACTAGCAGGTTGATGGATCATTACCCTGATTATATAACCTAATAAATGGTTCTTCTATCTCGAAGAGAAATCAAAGAGAATAAATTAAATAACGAGTAATGATATGAAAACCAAAAGATAGAATTGAACAACCAACCGTACAGGCATCTCTTGCGCATTGCATACGGCTATACAATGGAATTTACTTTATAACCTCCATTCCATTGAAGAAGTATAAAATCAAATTCAAATATTCAAATATAGGGCCTATCAGACCCCGATCGGTAAATAATCCAATAACCATCCTTCATTTTATTTTGGAGTAGTTAAAACATACTATGATGGTTCCGTTGCTTTATATATTTATTTAGTCTGTTATTAAGCAATCCCAAAGTTTCTTTTTTTTGTATTCTTTCCTAAGATAAATATTGTTATTATCCCTCTGGTGTGAAAACAAAAAAGTTTGTGACGCTGCAATAGGCTTCCGATAAATCAGATAAAATCGGAAATGCCCTTTATCTCATACTATTCGTTCGATATATAATCTAATGATTGATTTTTGAAAAAAAAAAACAAAAATAAAAAAAAAAAAAAGGGTTTCTCATATCGAATTCAAAATGCCATGCTATTATTACTTAATAGTCATATTTCATATGGCGAAGGCATAGTCTTCTTTTTTCTCTCAAATACAAAACTCATTGGCGCCGAGCATGAGGGAATGCTAGACGTTTGGTAATTTCTCCTCCGACCAGAAGAAAAGATCCTATTGAAGCGGCCAATCCCATGCATATTGTCTGTACATCTGGTTGTACAAATTGCATAGTATCATAAATAGCTACTCCGGGTATTACCCACCCCCCGGGAGAGTTTATAAACAAATACAGATCTTTGCTATCATCCTCTAGACTGAGATATACCATAAGACCAATAATTTGATTCGAGAGATCGCTATCAACCTCTTGGCCTAAAAAAAGTAATCTTGCTCGATAAAGTCGGTTGATTAGGATATAATTGTATCCTTAGGAACCGTACGCGCACCTTTTGATGCATACGGTTTACCAAAAATCGCGCAAAAAAAAAGAATCAATGTGTAGATTGCAGCCCTCATTCTTTTTTATTTTCATAGGGGGCTCTTTCTAACTTCTAACAAAGGGCTTTTTTTCTTCCATTTTTCAAGAAGGATTTGTTTTGGCCTGTTTACTTTACCTATATATATAAATAAAATATATATATAAATAATTTACTAAACTTATCGAATGAACTTCTCATTGATGTATTGTTTCATCGAGATCGAATCCAAATAACGATGCCATTTTCTTGTTCCTGAATGGGCTTTTTCAATTTTTTTAGGTTTATGCTCTACTCCGAGTAAAGATAGGCCCGATTTTTATTTGCACATATAGGGCAAATGTCCCAATACCACGTCTTTTTGCTATGGCTTTTTTTATTTTTCAATTTCATTTATTTCATGTCTTCCACTAAATATTCAATGTATTCATTATATTACTCGATTGATTAAACAGTTTGAGATCGCTCCTGTTTATAAATAGAATATTATAAAAGTAGTAATCTTAGATATATTACCAATTGGGTTTTTTCTAAACGGAGCCTGAATACTTCATTTTTTTGGTCCAGTCGAGCCAACCATAAATTATTCTAATTGATAATATTAATCTGATACCCCTACAAAAAATAAATAGGATTAAATTGTATTTCACGCTCCAAACTTTTGATAATTCAATCAATCTTTTTTGGGCGAAAGAGGGGATATCTCGATCAGGGGAGAGAATGGGGAAATTCCATGTGACCCAATATATCTGACAAGTCGCACTATATGTCAACCCACGATGCATCTTCCTCTCCAGGACTTCGAAAAGGTACTTTTGGAACACCAATAGGCATAAAATGAAAGAAAAAAATTAAGTACTATATCTTACTTTGATGTGGAAGCGTAACAACGGGTTTATTGTCTTAATAAGATTAGCCTTTATCATAGTTTATCCATAAATTGAATAAGTTCATAACAATAACATAAAAAAAGAAAACCGAATGATTATGACTAAAGGAAAATTTTTACGAAACGAATGGGTCTTTGGAATGATATGAACAAATGGGTATGTCTTCACTCAGAGAAAATTAAAGTGGGATCAATCCCCTCTACCATTGCGTATTGGTACTTATCGGGTATAGAATAGATCTGCTTATTTTTGTTCCTACAAATGGAATTCGTCTATTATTACTATCTATTATTATTACTAAAAGAATAGAACAAATATTAATTCTTTCCTCGAGAAAATCTACCGAAAGAGTGGGTCCGGAGCATAGTTTTTTTACTTTTTACAATGCAATAAAGTTACATAGTGTCTATTATTCGTTGATTAAAGGGGTATTTCCATGGGTTTGCCTTGGTATCGTGTTCATACCGTCGTATTGAATGATCCGGGTCGTTTGATTTCTGTTCATATAATGCATACAGCTCTAGTTGCTGGTTGGGCCGGTTCGATGGCTCTATACGAACTAGCGGTTTTTGATCCCTCTGACCCCGTTCTTGATCCAATGTGGAGACAGGGTATGTTTGTTATACCCTTCATGACTCGTTTAGGAATAACCAATTCATGGGGCGGTTGGAGTATCACAGGAGGTACTATAACGAATCCGGGTATTTGGAGTTACGAAGGTGTGGCCGGGGCACATATTGTGTTTTCCGGCTTATGCTTTTTGGCAGCTATTTGGCATTGGGTGTACTGGGATCTAGAAATATTTTCTGATGAACGTACAGGAAAACCTTCTTTAGATTTACCTAAGATTTTTGGAATTCATTTATTTCTTTCAGGGTTGGCTTGTTTTGGGTTTGGCGCATTTCATGTAACGGGGTTGTATGGTCCTGGAATATGGGTGTCCGATCCTTATGGACTAACCGGAAGGGTACAATCTGTAAATCCAGCGTGGGGTGTGGAAGGTTTTGATCCTTTTGTTCCGGGAGGAATAGCCTCTCATCATATTGCAGCAGGGACATTGGGCATATTAGCCGGCCTATTCCATCTTAGTGTCCGTCCGCCCCAACGTCTATACAAAGGATTACGCATGGGAAATATTGAAACCGTCCTTTCCAGCAGTATCGCTGCTGTCTTTTTTGCCGCTTTTGTTGTTGCTGGAACTATGTGGTATGGTTCAGCAACTACCCCGATTGAATTATTTGGTCCCACTCGTTATCAATGGGATCAGGGATACTTCCAGCAAGAAATATATCGAAGAGTTAGCGCTGGGATAGCCGAAAATCAAAGTTTATCAGAGGCTTGGTCTAAAATTCCTGAAAAATTGGCTTTTTATGATTACATCGGTAATAATCCGGCAAAGGGGGGATTATTCAGAGCGGGCTCAATGGACAACGGGGATGGAATAGCTGTTGGGTGGTTAGGACACCCTATCTTTAGAGATAAGGAAGGGCGTGAACTTTTTGTACGTCGTATGCCCACTTTTTTTGAAACATTTCCGGTTGTTTTGGTAGACGGAGACGGTATTGTTAGAGCCGATGTTCCGTTTCGAAGGGCAGAGTCGAAGTATAGTGTCGAACAAGTAGGTGTAACTGTGGAGTTCTATGGTGGCGAACTGAATGGAGTCAGTTATAGTGATCCTGCTACTGTGAAAAAATATGCTCGACGCGCTCAATTGGGCGAAATTTTTGAATTAGATCGTGCTACTTTGAAATCCGATGGTGTTTTTCGTAGCAGTCCAAGGGGTTGGTTTACTTTTGGCCATGCTTCATTTGCTCTGCTCTTCTTCTTCGGACATATTTGGCATGGCGCTAGAACCTTGTTCCGAGATGTTTTTGCCGGTATTGACCCAGATTTGGATGCTCAAGTAGAATTTGGAACATTCCAAAAACTTGGGGATCCTACTACAAGACGACAAGTAGTCTGATACAAGATTGATTTCTTACTTTTATTTTTGTGATTTAATAACATAGACAGGGAGCCGGATAAATCTTGATTTGAATCGCTGCCTTTGCCCTTTCCTTGACTCTTTCTCTTTAGTTATCCGGGAGACGACCCAAAATAAACAGGCATGGAAGCTATAATTGTAAACCACAATCGAATCTATGGAAGCATTGGTTTATACATTCCTCTTAGTCTCGACTCTGGGAATAATATTTTTCGCCATCTTTTTTCGGGAACCACCTAAAGTTCCAACTAAAAAGATGAAATGATTTTTTATTATCTCGATTGAAGTAATGAGCCTCCCAATATTGGGAGGCTCATTACTTCAACTAGTCTCCGTGTTCCTCGAATGGATCTCTTAGTTGTTGAGAGGGTTGCCCAAAAGCAGTATATAAGGCGTACCCAGTAAAACTTACAAGTAAACCAGATATAGAGATGGCAACTAAGGTTGCTGTTTCCATTATTATATAATTTTAAGACCACAATGGATCTATGCTAAGATCATTTATTTACAATATAATGGTATACAAAGTCAACGGCTCTCACTGAATACAAAATAGGATTTATGGCTACACAAACCGTTGAGAATAGTTCTAGATCTGGTCCAAGACGAACCATTGTAGGGGATTTATTGAAACCACTGAATTCGGAATATGGTAAAGTAGCTCCAGGTTGGGGAACTACTCCTTTGATGGGTATTGCAATGGCTCTATTTGCGATATTCCTATCTATTATTTTGGAGATTTATAATTCTTCCATTTTACTGGATGGAATTTCAATGAATTAGATTCACAAGAACTACTAAATCGCTTTTCACTACAAAGTGAATCATTTAGGTCGTTTTTAGCCCATTCTATTTTTGGGTAGTTCGACCGTGGAATTTCTTTGTTTCTGTATTTCCGGAATATGAGTGTGTGACTTGTTATAATTGATCCTATGGATACTACAGAGAGTGGTTCTGTCATCTTGATACAGATGGTTTTACCTCGTCGGATATTCATTCTAGTATCCGGAACGCGCGGAATATAGGAAATAGATTACAAACTATTCTAACTATGATTCATATTTTATATTAAGACCTCGCGGGCCGGACTCCAAAAAAAAGAGTTAACCCCCAAATAGTTAAAAAAGGGGGTTAGAAGTGATAAATCGACAGATTTTTATTCTTTTTCCCGTTTATGCTTATTTTAATTAAGGGACAAACCTTTCTTTAAATTTTTATTCAGTATATCTATTCATTGAATAAGTGATGATCCAACGATTCTTACTCAGGGAATTTTTGGACTTAGTTTGAAGGTTTTCTTGAATCATCGTGGTTGTAGTATGAATCTGAGGTTTTAATCGATTCATAGGGTCTTAACAAGAGAATTCCTATCAATAATAAAGAAAACAGAAGTAAAACCGCGTTACACACAAATAAGAATAACAAATAAAAGAAAAAAAAAATAGGTAAATAGAGGATTCAAGAGGCCTGTAACAATCAACATAAAGACGAATGAGCCAACTTGATATTTTTTAGCATTATAATCACAAAGAAGAGCTTTCAGATTTTTATTCTTTCGTATCTTTAGAGAAAAAGAAAGAGTGAATCATAGGAGGAAAGATAAATAAGTTTCAAACTTTTTATTACACATATCCATTCTAGCCAGTATTTGGGTGGTTTTTGTTTGAGCCGTACGAAATGAAATTCTCATATACGGTTCTCAGAGGGGGAGTTCCCTGGATTTACCTATCTCAATAAAGTATATGATTGGTTCGAAGAACGTCTTGAGATTCAGGCGATTGCAGATGATATAACTAGTAAATATGTCCCTCCCCATGTGAACATATTTTATTGTTTAGGCGGAATTACACTTACTTGTTTTTTAGTACAAGTAGCTACGGGATTTGCTATGACTTTTTACTATCGCCCAACGGTTACTGAGGCTTTTGCTTCCGTTCAATATATAATGACTGAAGCTAACTTTGGTTGGTTAATCCGATCAGTTCATCGATGGTCCGCAAGTATGATGGTGCTAATGATGATCCTGCACGTATTTCGTGTGTATCTCACCGGTGGCTTTAAAAAACCTCGTGAATTGACTTGGGTTACAGGTGTAGTTTTAGCTGTATTGACCGCATCTTTTGGCGTGACTGGTTATTCCTTACCCCGGGACCAAATTGGTTATTGGGCAGTCAAAATTGTAACAGGCGTACCGGAAGCTATTCCTGTAATAGGATCGCCTTTGGTAGAGTTATTGCGCGGAAGTGCTAGTGTAGGCCAATCCACCCTGACTCGTTTTTATAGTTTACACACTTTTGTATTACCTCTACTTACTGCCGTATTTATGTTAATGCACTTCCCAATGATACGTAAGCAAGGCATCTCTGGTCCTTTATAGAGAAGAAATAGTATTATAGATCATAGATATTTGTAATCAGTCATTTATCACTTCACTCAGGGTAGGAACAATAGGATTTCATTGCTATAAATATGGATTATTGAAAAGAATAAAACATGTATTTGGATCTTTTCCTTCAACCCCGCAAAATTGTATTATTTATTTGACACTAATGGTTGAAGTGAATTTTCTGAAGATAAAATGGATTATGGGAGTGTGTGGCTTGAACTATTGATTAGTCCGTGCAGATATATGCCTATCTGCCACATTTGTTTGAATTCACAACGAAATGTGTCTTTG